ACAAAGAAGAGCCGCATAACTCAATATCATCATACTTACGTGCATTATTAACCACTCCGATTGTAGAGCGGGTACTAATATTGTGGGTTTATGTATTTCAGTTAAAAGACCCGAAGTAGCAAAGCCTTGGGTAAAAATAGTACTTGAGGCAGTTATTGTGGTTAAATAATTTTTTCTTATTTTTAAATAAGGGACTATATGAATAAGGGAGAAACTCCATGAAAGAAAGATTAATGATTCATATAAATCACTTAGTGGGAAATGGCCCGAATAAATCCAACGAGTGATTAATAATCCTGTTAGACATAAAAAAGTAGCTATCATCCCCTTTTCTGACGAATCATATGGGTTTATGATTTCATTGCCCAATAAGGTTATCAAATGAATTGTAATTACAATTGAAACAATCGAAAAGGAAATATGAGTTAATATATGCTCTAAAGTTGAAAATATCATAAAAATGAAAAAAAGGGAGGGAATCCCCTAAATTAATTAAGAAATATAAATCGGGAATTTAATTTATTTTTATTATAGGATCTATTGGATCTATTTTTTTATTATATTATAGAATCTATTGGATCTCTTTTATAAGATGGCATGCCGCCACTCGGACTCGAACCGAGATGCTCTAGCACTGCTTCCTAAGAGCAGCGTGTCTACCGATTTCACCATAGCGGCTTGCTCGAACTCATAATAGCCTATTTATATTCAATCGTCGAGATTGAACAAGTCAATTCAATCAAATAAGTTTTTTTAGCAAAGATTAAAATTGATAAAAAAAATGAGTTCAAAAGTAAATTTCAAGGTTCATTAGTTTCTTAGGGTGTCCGGTTTATTTATCTTAGGGCTTTGACGTAGTTTATCCTAGTCTAAAATCCAACTTTTGCAACTAGAGAATTCTCTCCATAGAATAAAAAAAATGTTTTCATATTGATACTTAATTATTTCTCGTTTATCTGATTTCATAAATTTGAAACAAAAAATAAATTTTCTCAATGAATCCAAAATAGCCATATTTTGGATTACTCCAAATTGACACCTTATTTGTACATAATATCTCAACAATTAAGTTCTTTTATTGAGTGGGTTGAAAATTGGAGATATATAGGAAATCCATATAGTAATTCCAATAAATTAAGAAGTCAGAAAGTTATCAAAAAGAAAAATTTTTTAACATGGAATCAATTAGTTTCAACAATTCATTAATTTTAACGAAAAATATTATATCTGCCCTTCTCGAGAAAGATAAAAATTTTTCATTATTGTAAAGGTCGATGGGGAAAATAAGACTCCCCACCACCACAATGTGAGTGAAAATATACGAAAAATAAATAAAAAATCTTGTATTTTTTTCTTTATTCGTTTTTTTAGAATTGAGAAAACAGAAGAATTATTCTTTTAGACATCTTAGAAGATTAAGATTGAAACCTGGTCTATTTCATATTGATTAGAATAGGGACTACCAATTGTGAATTTTATATTAACAAATTACTGAGCCAATTTTTCAAGTAAAATCCATTCCGATTATTCCAATATTTTAGGACTTATTTGTTTGTCGTACAAAAAAACTTTTTGAATTCCCGGTAGAAAGAGATTTCCCTAATGACAAAGCTTTTAACGCCGCCCAATATCCTTTCCTTTTCCAAATATTTTTACGAATACGCTTTTTTGATATAGAAGTACGTTTTTTTGGAACTGCCATTTAAAAATGAAGAAGTTACTCATTGTTATAGTTGGATGTGAAAGACATCTATTGTTCAAAACGAATTATTATTTCTTATTCATTATCTATTTTTTCTCTAAATAATATTCTCTTCATAAAAAATAAATATAGATATGTGAAAGATCTCTGAAAATTGTATCAAAAATTACTCGAAATAAGAAAATTTTGATTCCAGACAATACAATATTCGTAAAACCAAAAATCTTTGGATTGGAACTCTTAGTTCTCGTTCTTTATCTCTCAAATTTCTATCTTTAGAATCCGCTATGTTATATAAATAAAACTTAATAAAATAAATAAATAAAGAACCTAAAAGACCTTGATTTTCATCATTCTATACTTTATTTACATGTAATAAAATATCTCAAAGGATTGTAAACTTTTGCCTAATAAAAAACTTGAGTCTTTTTTTAGTCAAACTCGAGGAAAGAATACACCTAAATTCAATTGTGAAATTCGAATGAGACTATTAATAAATCTGTTAAAGGATACGTGGTTTGATAAAAAAATATCTCAGTCATTTTTTATCATTTCCCAATAAAATAAAAAATCTCATTTTAGATCTATAATATTCTAACGTTTACTAATAAATCGTTTTGATTGAAATGGAAAACAATCAATCCCATAATGAATTAGTTAATGAGTTGAAATAAACAAACTAAAATGAAGAGTTATTATTTCATTAGACCGATGACCTTAGTTAATCCTATAATTCATATTAGCATCAAGTACCCTTTTTTGCGTAATTTTTTATCCTTGCTCTATGAATATAAATTA